GAATCTATTGGAATAAACAAAATAGGTAAAAAACCCCTTCGATGGTCATACAAATTAATCAATGAGTTGGAACAACATTTTAAAAAACGACGAAAAGAACAAGGCGTAATGCAAGGGCTGGATCACCAGCTTCGAATAAGAAGATTTAGACGTATAGGTTTTTTAATTCGTTCCAAACGAAGTTTTGAGAAGTCTCATTTCAAGAATTATAATTTTTATAGAAAATTTAATAGAGATTTGGGTTTTATAAGTTATTTAGAAGAACCGGATTTTCGTCGAGCCATAATAAAAGGATCTATGCGCGTTCAAAGGCGTAAAATGGTTATTTGGGAACCCTCTCAAAGAAATCCCCATTCCCCCCTTTTTTTGGAAAAAATGGAGGATTTTCCTTTTCCTATATCCAACCTAATTAAACTTTTTTTTAATATTAGAGATAGAGATTGGTTGGGTAAAAAGTCAGAATTCGAAATTTTAGATGAACAATCCCAAAAAAAAAATACTAACCAGAAAGACGCAAGGGAATTCTGGAATAACCTTCCGTATGCACAAAAAACAAGAAGTGTTCTGTTACTAGTTCAATCAATTTTTAGAAGATATATTAAATTACCCTTATTCATAATAGTTAAGAATATTGGCCGTATTTTATTACGGCAATCTCCGGAATGGTATGAGGATTTCCAAGATTGGAATAGAGAAATTTATCTAAAGTGCAGCTATAATGGTCTTCGATTCTCCAAAACGGGATTTCCTAAAAATTGGTTAAGAGACGGTTTGCAGATCAAAATCCTATATCCTTTTCATTTGAAACCTTGGCACAGATCTAAACTACGACTCTCTGATAGCGATCGAAAGCAACAGGATGATTTTGATTCTTGTTTTTTAACAGTTTTGGGAATGGAAACAGAATATCCTTTTGGGCCTCCTCGAAAAACACCTTCCTTTTTTGAACCTATTTTTAAAGATATAGACTATAAAATCGAAATCAGAAAATTCAATTTTAGAGTTCGAAGAGTTTTAAAAAAAATAACAAAGAAACAAACAAAAGCTGTTTTATTTGTAAAAAAAATAAGAAAAGAACTTTTAAAAGGAACAAAAATTCCATTATTTATACCGAGAGAAATATATGAATCAAGTCAAACTCAAACAGAAAATGATTCTATAATCAGTAATAAGATAATTCATGAATCACTTAGTCAAAATCGAGCTACAGGTTGGACAAATTTTTTACAGGCAAAAGAAGAAATGAAACATAGAATTGATAGAAGAAACACAATCAGAAATCAAATAGAAATAATGAAAAAAAATAAAAAGAATAATGGAGAATCACCCCCAAAAATTTGGAAACTATTAAAAAGAAAAAATATTGAATTATTTATTCAATTTTGCATTGAAAAAATATACATTGATATCTTTCTATGTATCATTAATATGCGCAGAATCACTCTATACCTTTTTATGGAATCAACAAAAAAAATTGTTGAGAAATACATTGACAATAATAAAAGAAATGAAGATCAAGAAAGGATTAATAAAACAAAACAAAATAAAATTGACTTTATTTCGCCTATGACTATAAAAAAGATATTTGATAATCTTAGAAATAGTAAGCGAAAGTCACATATTTTTTTTGATTTATCTTACTTGTCACAAAAATATGTATTTTTAAAATTATCACAAACCCAAGCAATTAACTTCAATAAGGTAAGATCTATTCTTCAATATAATGGAGCATCTTTTTTTCTTAAGAATGAAATAAAGGATTTTTTTGGAAGACAAGGAAGATTTGATTCCGAAATAAGACATAAGAAACTTCCAAATTATGGAATGAATCCATGGAAAAACTGGTTAAGAGGTCATTATCAATACGATTTATCTCAGATTACATGGTCTAGATTAGTCCCCCAAAAATGGCGAAATGGGATAAATACCTCTCAAAATAATGATTTAAAGAAATGGTATTGCTATGAAAAAGACCCTTTTTTTGATTACAAAAAAAAACACAATTTGAAAGTCTATTTATTATCAAATAAAGAGGATAATTTTGAAAAAAACTATAGATATGATCTTTTATCATATAAATATATTCATTCTGAAACTAAGAAGAAATCCTGTATTTATAGAACATCATTAGAAAGAAATAAGAAGCAGGAAAATTCCACCAGAAATAAAGAAAACTTTTTTAACATACTCAAGAATATTCCTATGAAGAATTATCTAGGAAAAAGGGATATTATATATATGGAAAAAAATACGGATAGAAAATATTTGGGGTGTAAATTTAATAAAAAAATTCAGGTTGAACCTAATAAGGACCAAATAAAGGATCAATTTGATATTTTTTATCTTCCAATTGATTCAAATTGCAAAATCAATTACAAAAAGGTCTTTTTTGATTGGATGGGAATGAATGAAAAATTCTTAATTTTAAATCACCTCATATCAAATCCGAAAGTTTTTTTCTTTCCAGAGTTTGTGATACTATATCATAAATATAAAGAGA